TGATTATTGCTCCTATACAGTTCGAACTATTTATGGGATATTAGGGATCAAAGTTTGGATATTTGTAAACAAAGAATAAGAAACTTTTCCTTATCTTTAACCTTCCATGTTTCGATAAAACAAAAAATGAGAAATTTTATAAGATTGAATAAAATAAAAAAATTCAATTAATCATTTGATATTGATATAATTGCTATGCTTAGTGTGCGACTCGTTGGTTTTTTTTAGAGTGGTTAGAATTCAACAAAAAAAGAAACCGACTCGTAGTATGAATTAATTAATGTAGTATGAATTAATTAATAAAGAACTAATAACCAACTCATCGCTTCGCATTATCTGAATCTAAAGAACTAGTCAAAATAAAAAATATAAATAAAGATATGATATATTGGTGATATAATTATAGCAACTGAAATATTGCATAAAAAAGAAATAAAAACGAATCTGATTATGAGTTGTAAAGCAATAAGAATATACGGATAAATGAAGGGGCGAAAGAAAGAGAGAAAAAGAATATCAATGATATAGAATTCTAATATGTAAAGGTCTATGGGTCATCTCATAAAAGATAGTGTAATAAAGCATCAATATTCATTAATCCATATATAGATGAATATATTCCTAGAACAAACAAATCAAGAGCCACAAGTCAATAAAAACTGAGAAGGTTGATTCAAGAAAAAAGAAAATTTAAAATCTTATTAGAGAGGCTCCGTTGTAGAATTCAGACCTAACCATTAATCGAGAAGCGATGGGAACGACGGAACCTGTAAATACCTAAGATTTTATTAAAAAGAAATCTTAATGATTCATTGGGTGGGATGGCGAAACGAAGCAAGAACCAATCCATTTTTTTTTTGAGGAGTCGTGGGCTAACCCTACATTACATCTGAAATTGATAATGAAAGAGTAAATTAAATATTCGCCCGCGAGAATTTTGATTTTATTGAATTGAATTTATAAATTTGGTCCAATCCGATAGGATAATAAAAAGAAAAGAAAAAGAAAGATTCGTTAGAACCTTATAACATAACAAAACAGCATTATCTAGTTATATATGGATAGCAAGAATTGTCTATATTGTCTATAAGAATACATGTTTAGTTATATATCAAAACAAGATATACAAATTTCCAATAGACAAATAGATTCTATGAAATCTCAAAAAATCCCGCGATTCTATTATATTATTCATTAAACATATGTATATTATTGTATATTATTTTATCGGTTAAATCTATTTATTTTATTTTTGAATCGCTTCATTCGCGAGGAGCTGTATGAGGTGAAAATCTCATGTACGGTTCTGTAATAGCGATGGAATTGAGAAACAACCATCAACTATAACCCCAAAAGAACCAGATTCCGTAAACAACATAGAGGAAGAATGAAAGGAATATCCTATCGAGGTAATCATATTTGCTTCGGAAGATATGCTCTTCAGGCACTTGAGCCCGCTTGGATCACATCTAGACAAATAGAAGCAGGGCGGCGGGCAATGTCACGAAATGTCCGCCGGGGTGGACAAATATGGGTACGCATATTTCCAGACAAATCGGTTACAGTAAGACCTACCGAAACGCGTATGGGTTCGGGAAAAGGATCTCCCGAATATTGGGTAGCTGTCGTTAAACCAGGTAGAATACTTTATGAAATGGGCGGAGTCGCAGAAAATATAGCCAGAAAGGCTATTTCAATAGCAGCATCCAAAATGCCTATACGAACTCAATTCATTATTTCGGGATAAAAATTCGAACCAAAGGAAAGAGATCTTTAGGATGAAAAAAAAAAAATTGCAATTGTAGGTTTCTTTTTTTTTTTTTGAACACAGAGAATATTTTTTTTTACTTCAACCTTTTGACTGAAAGAACAGATAAAAAAATGATATGATTCAACCTCAAACCCATTTGAATGTAGCCGATAACAGCGGAGCCCGCGAATTGATGTGTATTCGAATCATAGGAGCTAGTAATCGACGATATGCTTATATTGGTGACATTGTTGTTGCTGTAATAAAGGAAGCAGGACCAAATACGCCTTTAGAAAGATCAGAAGTGATTAGAGCTGTAATTGTACGTATTTGTAAAGAACTCAAACGTAACAACGGTATGATAATACAGTATGATGATAATGCTGCGGTGGTCATTGATCAAGAAGGAAATCCAAAAGGAACTCGAATTTTTGGCGCAATCGCCCGGGAATTGAGACAGTTAAATTTCACTAAAATAGTTTCATTAGCACCCGAGGTATTATAAGACGAGACCATGATATAGATATATTATTTATGAATGAAATAGATTAATAGATTATGTCTCACACATATATCTTTTGTAGTAATTATTATATTTGTAGTAATTATTTTAATTTTATTCTATTAATTAATTATTTTATTCTATTAATATTAATATATAGAATATATAATTCTAATTAGAATTAAATATAAATTAAATAGAAATATATATTAAATATTCTATTAATTATCTATTTTCTTTCTATTTTTAATTAGATATGAAAATGATTTTCATTATAGAATTCTAATTAAATTAGAATTCAAAATGAATTATTTAATTATATAAATATATTAAACATTCTAATTTTTAAAATATAAAGATATTAAATATAAATATTCAAAATCAAAATTAGAATTCAGAATTCTATTCTATGAATAAAAATCAAAAAATTATTCTATTTTTTAGAAATAGAATTCTTCTAAAAAATAGAATTCAATATGAGATATTCAATATGAGATATTATAATTATATATTTCATTTTTATAATATTTCATTTTCATTTTATAATATTATATTATATTATTTATTATTATATTATAAAATTTATATTATAAAATAATAAAAATAATAATATTATATATATATATAGTATATATATATTATTATATTCAATATATTCAATATTAGATATTTTATTGAATAAAAAATAGAACAAAGGAGCATGTTGATTATATCGAAAGTCAGGGGCAACAATCATTTTCGTTTATCATGGGTAAGGACACCATCGCTGACATAATAACCTCTATACGAAATGCTGACATGAATAGAAAAGGAAGAGTTCAAATCCCATCTACTAACATCACCGAAAACATTGTTAAAATACTTTTACGAGAGGGTTTTATTGAAAACGTGAGAAAACATAGGGAAAGCGACAAATATTTTTTAGTTTTAACTCTACGGTATAGAAGAAATAGGAAAGGATCATATAAAACTATTTTAAATTTAAAACGGATCAGTACACCTGGTCTACGAATCTATTCTAATTATCAACGAATTCCTAGAATTTTAGGAGGGATGGGGATTGTAATTCTTTCTACTTCTAGAGGTATAATGACAGATCGAGAGGCTCGATTAAAAAGAATCGGCGGAGAAGTTTTATGTTATATATGGTAATCTTTCTGATATCCGAATTATATGAGAAACTTCTATCCATTTTTGTGAAAAAAGAGAGAAAACACAGGTTTCTAATATCACTCTTCATACATTAGTGAATGCATGAAGGGGGTTTAAATGAAATAGGAATAAAAGAAAAAAGAAAATGGATTCATGAGGGTTTAATTACTGAATCACTTCCCAGGGGTATGTTCCAGGTTCCTTTATATAATGAAAATAGGATTCTAGGCTATGTTTCCGAAAGGATTCGACGTACTCTTATTTTATATGTATACGAACGGGAAAGTAAAAATGGAAGTATAAGTCATTTAATTAGACTGTTTTTTCAACTTCAACATTTTTTTTTGGGGGGTACAATTAGAAGTTAAAAATTTAAGGAAACCCTATTTTCTTCCAATAAAGAGATTCGGGATTAAGTTAAGGACTGACAAATATGAAAATAAGGGCCTCTGTTCGTAAAATTTGTGAAAAATGTCGATTGATCCGTAGGCAGGGACGAATTATAGTAATTTGTTCCAATCCAAGACATAAACAAAGACAAGGATAATATTTCCACAAAAGAGGGCTTCTATTCGAAAGCACCGGATGCACAAATCAAATAAATTTATATTCAATAAAATATATATATAATATATATCTAAAATCAAATATATAATTAATATTAATAAGAAAATAATAAAAAGAAAAATATTAATAAAAAAAAATAAATATTATATTAAATATTCTATTAATTTAATTAATTTAATTAGAATATTCTATTAATTTAATTAGATTAATATATATAAATATATATATAAAAATATAAAAATAGAATATATAAATTCTATATAATAATTTATATATAATTTATATAGAATATTCTATATAATAAGTATAAGTATTATAATAATAAGTATAAGTATTATAAGAAATATTAAATATTATTGATATTTCAAATTAAAAAATTATATTCTATATTAATAGAATATTCTATATTAATATATTAATAGAAAGAAATAGTACAATTAATATAGAAAAATAAAATATTAATTCTAGTTAGAAAATAAAATAGTAAAGGATCTGTTTTTGACATAAAATGGATATATCCATATATCTCGGACTCCTATTTATGAAATAAGAAAAATATAATAAAATATGGCAAAACCTATACCAAAAATTGGTTCGCGTAAAAATGGACGTATTGGTTCGCGTAAGCATGCTCGTAAAATACCAAAGGGAGTTATTCATGTTCAAGCTAGTTTCAACAATACCATTGTGACTGTTACAGATGTACGGGGTCGGGTGATTTCTTGGTCCTCCGCCGGTACTTGTGGATTCAAGGGTACACGAAGGGGGACACCATTCGCCGCTCAAACCGCAGCAGGAAATGCTATTCGAACAGTAGCGGATCAAGGCATGCAACGAGCGGAAGTCATGATAAAAGGTCCCGGCCTCGGAAGAGATGCAGCATTAAGAGCTATTCGTAGAAGTGGTATACTATTAAATTTTATACGGGATGTAACCCCTATGCCACATAATGGATGTAGGTCCCCTAAAAAAAGACGTGTGTAAAACTAAAAATAAACATTGAAGAGATTTCAAGAGAAATAAACAATT